ATTTGACTGAAATGCACGATCTTCACAGGTATCACTTTTCACGATACCTAAAAGGTGCAATAGCCATTTTGAACCATTTCCTATACTATAAGAGAATGGTTTCCATTACTTTGAGAAATGGATTCTTATATCAAACTATAGCTATTACATTAAAGAAGAAAAGAAACTAATAGAAGTCGAAGACGCAGAATGGTAGTGAATAGAGAGAAAGATTCTTATGATTTTCTTGTTCCTGAAAATATTCTATCTATCTCCTAGACGCCGTAGAGAATTGAGAATTTTCATGTCTTTCAATTCTCGTACTCGTAATTGGAAAGTTACGGAAGAAGACCCGTCATTTTGCAATGAAAACAACATATAAAACTCTGGACAATTTCGAAATCAGGCCAAGTGTCTTAATACATATGCAAAAAAATTCATTATTGGCCCACCATTGATTAGAAGATTTCGCTTGTATGAATCGCTATTGGTTTGATACGAATAATGGCAATCGTTTCAGTATGTTAAGGATACAGATGTATCCACAATTCATTTAGAGTTACTTAATAGCCTATTTCTTATACCATATCTCTATCCCGTGAAATTCTCAAGCCGAAAGATGGATGCATATGCTGTGTTTCATTTTGCTAAATGATATAAATTAAATGGTGTATCAATTCCATAAATTGGATATAGTAATAAAAAAATCAGCAAAATTCTTTCGAATATTTTAGATAGAGGAAACATTTCTTCTATCTAAAATATTCGAAAGAATTTACTCTTCTATCCAAATCCAATTTGCATTGATAAAATCAATCCAAATTCCAGTAGTAGATGAATAATTGCAAATTTTTGTGTGTACGAGATTAGAATAACTTCAAAATAACTGACATAATTTTTGATTTTTCCTGATCAGAAAAATATATGAAAAAGAAAGGAGGTAGAAAAATTTTGGGATTTATGGTTAAAGAAGAAAAAGAAGAAAACAGGGGTTCTGTTGAATTTCAAGTATTTAGTTTCACCAATAAGATACGGAGACTTGCTTCACATTTGGAATTACACAAAAAAGATTTTTCATCCGAAAGAGGTCTACGAATACTTTTGGGAAAACGTCGACGTTTGCTAGCTTATTTGGCAAAGAAAAATAGAGTACGTTATAAGAAATTAATCGGTCAGTTGAATATTCGGGAGCAGTAATTTAATCGTTCGAATTTTTTTCTTATTTTATTAGTAGTCTTATAGTAGTCTTAGATTTTGCATTTTGATGAGCCTCATTTTGAGGAATTCATGGAATAATCCATTTTGATGGAATAATGAATTAAGGAAGAAAGGATATGAGTCTACCGCTTACAAGAAAAGATCTCATGATAGTCAATATGGGCCCTCAACACCCATCAATGCATGGTGTTCTTCGACTAATCGTTACTCTCGATGGTGAAGATGTTATTGATTGTGAACCCATATTAGGCTATTTACACAGAGGAATGGAAAAAATCGCGGAAAACCGAACTATTATACAATACTTACCTTATGTAACACGGTGGGATTATTTAGCTACTATGTTTACAGAAGCAATAACGGTAAATGCACCAGAATTCTTGGAGAATATTCAAATACCCCAAAGAGCCAGCTATATTAGGGTAATTATGTTAGAGCTGAGCCGTATAGCTTCTCACTTGTTATGGCTTGGGCCTTTTATGGCGGATCTCGGCGCACAGACCCCTTTTTTCTATATTTTTAGAGAGAGAGAATTAATATACGATCTATTTGAAGCTGCTACAGGTATGCGAATGATGCACAATTACTTTCGCATCGGAGGGGTAGCCGCGGATCTACCTTATGGATGGATCGATAAATGTTTAGATTTCTGTGATTATTTTTTACGCGGAGTTGTTGAATATCAACAACTTATTACACAGAATCCCATTTTTTTAGAGCGAGTTGAGGGGGTAGGTTTTATTAGCGGGGAAGAAGCAGTAAATTGGGGCTTATCGGGGCCTATGTTACGAGCTTCTGGAATACAATGGGATCTTCGTAAAGTGGATCCTTATGAGTCTTACAACCAATTTGATTGGAAAGTCCAATGGCAAAAAGAAGGGGATTCATTAGCTCGTTATTTAGTACGAGTCAGTGAAATGAGGGAATCTATTAAAATAATTCAACAAGCGGTAGAAAAAATTCCTGGAGGCCCTTATGAGAATTTAGAAGTCCGACGCTTTAAGAAAGCAAAGAATTCCGAATGGAATGATTTTGAATATAGATTTCTTGGTAAAAAACCTTCACCCAATTTTGAATTGTCAAAGCAAGAACTTTATGTAAGAGTGGAAGCCCCAAAAGGTGAATTAGGAATTTATCTAGTAGGAGATGATAGCCTTTTCCCCTGGAGATGGAAAATTCGTCCACCCGGTTTTATTAATTTGCAAATTCTTCCTCAACTAGTTAAAAAAATGAAATTGGCTGATATCATGACGATATTAGGTAGTATAGATATCATTATGGGAGAAGTTGATCGTTGAAATGATAATAGATAGGGTAGAGGTAGAAACTATAAATTCTTTTTCGAAATTGGAATTATTAAAAGAAGTCTATGGACTCATATCGATTCTACCCATTTTGACCCTCCTTTTGGGAATCACAATAGAGGTACTCGTAATTGTGTGGTTAGAAAGAGAAATATCCGCGTCGATACAACAACGTATTGGTCCTGAATATGCGGGCCCCTTGGGACTGCTTCAAGCTATAGCAGATGGGACTAAGCTACTTTTAAAAGAGGATATCCTGCCATCCCGAGGAGATATTCCTTTATTTAGCATTGGACCCTCTATAGCAGTCATATCAATTTTATTAAGTTTTTTAGTTATCCCTTTGGGATATCATTTTGTTTTAGCCGATCTTAGTATTGGTGTTTTTTTATGGATTGCCATTTCAAGTATTGCCCCTATTGGTCTTCTTATGGCAGGATATAGCTCAAATAATAAATATTCTTTTTCAGGCGGTCTACGAGCTGCTGCTCAATCCATTAGTTATGAAATACCATTAACTTTTTGTGTGCTAGCAATATCTCTACGTGTGATTCGTTAAAATGGGGTCTTTTTCCTATAAAATCCATTAACTATTTATCTTCCTTTTCTTATTCTCGGGTTGGTAAGTTAAACTAGATAGCTATATGAGTGAAACAAAACACCTTAGAAATTTGTAGTAAAAAGAAAAATCTCATTTCCTACGTACAAGAAAAAAGTTGAAGTAAACATAAGCAGTGTAAACTCTTTATCCCAAGATTGAGATTTTTTAATTAGTCATCATATCTTGAAGCGGGCAAGAATAAAGGATTCGGGATATGGAATTCCATTACTAGAAGATTCCTAGTTATTACTATAACTTATAATCATAAGAAGAATCCATCAAAAGTTAGTGAAGGGTTAGGAACACTAAAGTACATAAAGGATTAAGAATGGGGAATCTAAGATATTAGAGATTTTGCCCCATAAAAGGAATCATAATAAGGGCTTGAAATTAGTGGAAATTATCAAGTAGTACTTTCTTCGTATTCCGATCCAGAGTATGTTCCCATTCACTTGTTAAGGAAATGGCTATAAAGAACGAATTAACCCTTTACCCCTTTTTTCTTTTTAATTTTAAATACCCCCTTACCTAGGTAAAGAAGAGTAGGACAAAAGATGTGGAGTGCAATACAAAAAAATTTGAATTATTTCCTTACTCTATCCATATTCATAGAGAATTCCTTATGAACTAATACCCAAATCTTTTCATTTATTAATTTCATTCCTATAACAAGTGTTTTATTCCAAGATTAAGTTATTACTGAACAAAGAAATAAATTTATTATATTATAAAGGACGAGATCAATTCAGAAGCGCTTTTTCTTATTCTAGCAGACAGAATTACTTTGGTCTAATTTAGGATTTTGCCATCTATTTTATTTTACCTAATTTTATCTACGCCCCGGGGGCTAATAACGAAACAGTCCTCTCTTTTTTCTGATCATAGAGAAGCCGTATGAAGCTAAGGTTTCACGTACGGTTTTGGAATAGCGGTGGGAACTGTGATGTTATCATCGACTATGATTATCTAACAGTTCAAGTACAGTTGATATAGTTGAAGCACAGTCAAAGTATGGTTTTTTTGGATGGAATATTTGGCGTCAGCCTATAGGTTTTCTAGTTTTTCTAATTTCTTCTTTGGCAGAATGTGAAAGATTACCTTTTGATTTACCAGAAGCAGAGGAAGAATTAGTAGCAGGTTATCAAACCGAATATTCCGGTATAAAATATGGTTTATTTTATCTTGTTTCTTACCTCAATTTATTAGTTTCCTCTTTATTTGTAACAGTTCTCTACTTAGGCGGGTGGAATTTATCTATTCCCTATATATCCTTTTTTGATTTTTTCCAAATGAATAACGCCATTGGAATTTTGGAAATGACAATGGGTATCTTTATTACATTAACTAAAGCTTATTTATTTCTCTTCATTTCTATCACAATAAGATGGACTTTACCCAGGATGAGAATGGATCAGTTATTAAATCTTGGATGGAAATTTCTTTTACCTATTTCTCTGGGCAATCTCTTATTAACAACCTCTTCCCAACTTGTTTCACTATAAATAAGATAATACAATAACAGTAAGAATATTTTTAACACAAAGGCTCTCTCAAACAAGAGAAAGAAACATATCTTTTTCATAGATATTTAGAATGAATATGTTCCCTATGGTAACTGGGTTCATGAGTTATGGTCAACAAACAATACGTGCTACAAGGTACATTGGTCAAAGTTTCATAACTACCTTATCCCACACAAATCGTTTACCTATAACGATTCACTACCCTTACGAAAAATCAATTACACCGGAGCGTTTTCGGGGCCGAATCCACTTTGAATTTGATAAATGTATTGCTTGTGAAGTATGTGTTCGCGTATGTCCGATAGATCTACCCCTTGTAGATTGGAGATTTGAAAAGGATATTAAAAGAAAACAATTGCTTAATTATAGTATTGATTTCGGAGTTTGTATATTTTGTGGCAATTGTGTTGAGTACTGTCCGACAAGCTGTTTATCAATGACTGAAGAGTATGAACTTTCTACTTATGATCGTCATGAATTGAATTACAATCAAATTGCTTTAAGTCGGTTACCGATCTCCATAATGGAAGATTACACAATTCAAACAATTAGAAATTCTACTAAAAGTAAAATAGAGGAAGATAAATTTTCGAATTCAAGAACAATTACTGATTACTAAATTCGTATTTTTTCTTTTCTTTTTGTTATAAAAAAAGAATAATCCTTTACTAAACTATAAAGAAAAAAGAATAACTACATGCTTATTGGAAATTTTTGATTATTTTAAATCAGACTAGATTTTCGTGATATAATTTCTAACTATACAGCTTATACAAAAAAAAATATCCTAATCCCTTTTGCCTTCCTTGAATCCTTTAGTTTTAGTCAGTTCATGAAAAATTTTATACTATTAATTTCTTTTTATCCATAATGGATTTACCTGGACCAATACATGAGATTCTTATGCTATTTGGGGGATTTGTTCTTCTACTAGGGGGTCTAGGAGTAGTATTACTTACCAACCCCATTTATTCTGCCTTTTCGCTGGGATTAGTTCTTGTTTGTATATCCTTATTCTATTTTTTATTAAATTCCTACTTTGTAGCTGTGGCACAACTTCTTATTTATGTGGGAGCCATAAATGTCTTGATCATATTCGCTGTAATGTTCGTAAATGGCTCAGAATGGTCTAAAGATAAGAATTATTGGACTATTGGAGATGGGTTCACTTCACTAGTTTGTATAACTATTGTTTTTTCACTAATGACTACTATCCCGGATACGTCATGGTATGGAATTCTTTGGACTACAAGATCAAACCAAATAGTAGAACAGGGTCTCATAAATAATGTTCAACAAATTGGGATTCATTTAGCAACCGATTTTTATCTTCCGTTTGAACTCATTTCCATAATTCTTCTAGTTTCTTTAATAGGTGCAATTACTATGGCTCGTCAATAAGAAAACTTTTAAATAGTAAAAATTCTAAGAATTGCAAATCTAAAAAAAATAACTAAAGAATCACAATTTTGTTTTTATTTAGTAAAACCGATCTACTGCCAACAAATACCTTCTTTCTTTTCTCTTTTGTTGTGTAATTGTTCTATTGTAATTAATTGAATCGGTTCAATTCTTGTCCTCATATTGAAATGAATCGAGATTTATAAGGAGTTAATTAATGATGTTTGAGCATGTACTTTTTTTGAGTGTCTATTTATTTTCGATTGGTATCTATGGATTGATCACAAGCCGAAACATGGTTAGAGCTCTAATATGTCTTGAACTTATACTGAATTCAATTAATCTAAATCTCGTAACATTTTCTGATCTATTTGATAGTCGCCAATTAAAAGGAGACATTTTTGCCATTTTTGTGATAGCCCTTGCGGCTGCTGAGGCCGCTATTGGACTATCCATTCTTTCTTCCATCCATCGTAATAGGAAATCGACTCGTATCAATCAATCTAATTTATTGAATAATTAGACATACAATCCTATAAACAAAGGCGCATATATAATAATATTGAATATTAAGATGAATGGAAATCAATACTATTTTCTTAGTATTATTTGAGAATATACATTTTTTGAATAGGTTATTGCATAGTATTCTTTTTCACTTAAATGAATTTTTGTAATTCATTGATATTGCAATTTTAATATTGCAATAATTTATATTGAAAAGACGATAGCCAATTTATTGGCTAATTCAAATTCGTATGTACAATTCGTATAATTCTGATTATTGAAGTCAAAAATTCAAGTCTCTTGGCTTTTTTCACGCTTTCTCACAAACGGATTAAAAAATAGATTATTTTTTTTTTGAAGTTTGGATAAACCATTGCTTCGTCTGGTGTCTACAATACATATGACTCATGATAGTACTAATTTCATTTTTACCAGATCGAAAAATTTTATGTTGAAAAGAAAAATTTATAGATCCAATGTCACATTCCGTAAAAATTTACGATACATGTATAGGATGCACTCAATGTGTACGAGCTTGTCCAACAGATGTATTAGAAATGATACCTTGGGATGGATGTAAAGCCAAACAAATTGCTTCCGCGCCGAGAACCGAAGATTGTGTGGGTTGTAAAAGATGCGAATCTGCTTGCCCGACAGATTTTTTAAGTGTCCGCGTTTATTTAGGGCCTGAAACAACCCGTAGCATGGCTCTATCTTATTGATACGTTACAAAAAACTTCATTCGAATCGTCTGATTCCTCTTTACCGAAGAAGCCTGTGCTCGAAATAATCGAGCACGGGCTTTTCTGGTCAAAACGTATCTTGTCTTTATCACTTTATCATGAGTTATTTTCCTTGGTTAACAATACTTGTTGTTTTGCCGATATTTGCAGGTTTATTAATTTTCTTTTTACCTCATAGGGGAAACAAAATCGTTAGGTGGTATACTATATCCATTTGTTTATTAGAATTCCTTCTAATGACTTATGCATTCTGTTATCATTTCCAACTGGAGGATCCCTTAATCCAACTAAAGGAGGATTATAAATGGATAGATATCCTCGATTTTCACTGGAGATTGGGAATCGATGGACTTTCAGTAGGATCCATTTTATTGACAGGATTTATCACTACTTTAGCTACTTTAGCAGCTTGGCCAGTTACCCGGAATTCGCGATTATTCTATTTCCTGATGCTCGCAATGTATAGTGGTCAAATAGGATTATTTTCTTCGCGAGACCTTTTACTTTTTTTTATCATGTGGGAGTTAGAATTAATTCCTGTTTACTTACTTTTATCCATGTGGGGGGGAAAGAGGCGTTTATATTCAGCTACAAAATTTATTTTGTATACTGCAGGCGGTTCCATTTTTTTCTTAATCGGAGTTCTGGGTATGGGCTTATATGGTTCCAATGAACCAGGATTAGATTTGGAAAGATTAATTAATCAATCATACCCGGCAACCTTGGAAATACTTTTATATTTTGGCTTCCTTATTGCTTATGCTGTCAAATTGCCGATTATACCCCTACATACGTGGTTACCAGATACCCATGGGGAAGCTCATTATAGTACATGTATGCTTTTAGCGGGAATCTTATTAAAGATGGGAGCATATGGATTGATTCGTATCAACATGGAATTGTTACCTCATGCTCATTATCTATTTTCGCCTTGGTTGGTAATAATAGGAGCTATCCAGATAATCTATGCAGCTTCAACTTCTCTTGGTCAACGAAATTTCAAAAAAAGAATAGCCTATTCCTCTGTATCTCACATGGGTTTCATAATTATAGGAATTGGTTCCATAACCAACATTGGACTCAATGGAGCTATTTTACAAATATTATCCCATGGATTTATTGGTGCTACACTTTTTTTCTTGGCAGGAACGGCTTCTGATAGAATGCGTCTTGTTTATCTCGAAGAACTTGGGGGAATATCTATCCCAATGCCGAAAATTTTTACTATGTTTAGTAGCTTTTCAATGGCTTCTCTTGCCCTACCAGGAATGAGTGGTTTTGTCGCAGAATTAGTAGTCTTTTTTGGACTAATTACTAGTCCAAAATTTCTGTTAATGCCAAAAATGCTAATTACTTTTGTAATGGCAATTGGAATGATATTAACCCCTATTTATTTATTATCTATGTTACGCCAGATGTTCTATGGATACAAGCTATTTAATGTTCCAAACGCAAATTTTGTGGATTCTGGACCACGGGAACTTTTTATTTTAATCTGTATCTTTTTACCAGTAATAGGTATTGGTATTTATCCAGATTTAGTTCTCTCCCTATCCGTTGACAGGGTGGAGGCTCTCTTATCCAATTATTATCCTAAATAGGTTTTTTTTAACTAGTCCGCTCTATTAATGCAGAAAAAAGTAAAAAGTCTAATTAGATTTAGATCTTTTTTGTTTTATTTGAGAACCCTTTGAGAGGGCGTTCAAGGGGTTCTCAAATAAAACAAAAAAGTAAAAACGTTCATTTTATGTAATCATTTAGGTATTAATGTAAACGAACCATAACTATGTAAACCTATTCCTAATAGATTGATACCAAAATAGCAGATCCAAATTATAAGAAATCCTATCGAAGCTACAAGTGCCGAATTCGTACCCTTCCAATTTGGATTTGTTCTACTATGTAAATAAATTGCAAATATGGTCCAAGTAATAAATGCCCAAGTTTCCTTAGGATCCCAATTCCAATAGGATCCCCACGCCTCATTAGCCCATACTGCTCCACAAAGAATACCTATGGTTAAAAGGGTAAATCCGAGACTAATGACACGATAACTCCAAGAATCCAAACGCTCCGTTAATTGATATTTGTAATAATTTGGAAATGAAGGAACAGAGGTGCTTTTTAAAGCACTTCTTTTTGCATAAAAATCACTAAATAAAACATTTTTTTTCTTTTTAGAAAAGAAATGGAAATTCTTTCGAAATCTAATGATTAGAATAGCGGCAGATAATAAGGATCCGCACAAAAGAGTTGCATAGCTTAGTAACATCATACTGACATGCATCATTAACCACTGAGATTGTAGAGCAGGTACTAGTATTGTGGATTGATGCATTTCAGTTAAAAGACCCGATGTGGCAAAGCCTTGCGTTAAAATAGTACTTGGCGTAGTTATTGTGCTTAAATCATTTTTCGAGTTCTGTATCTTAGGAATGGTATGAAGAATATACAGAGCCCATGAAAGGAAGATCAATGACTCATATAAATTACTTAATGGAAAATGTCCCGAAGAAGCCCAACGAGAAACTAGGAATCCTGTTATAGAGAAAAAAGTAACTATCATTCCTTTTTCTGACGAATCACGTAATCCCCCAAGTTCACGAACTAATAAGGTTATCAAATGAATCGTAATCACAATAGAAATGGTTGAGAAAGAGATATGAGTTAGTATATGTTCTAAAGTTGCAAATAGCATAAGGGGAAGGTCCCATTACAAAATTGTAAATTTCGAATTGAATCCATTTTCTAATCTATTGTATTCTTTTTCGAGAATGCCGCCACTCGGATTCGAACCGAGATGCTTGAGCACTGCTTCCTAAGAGCAGCGTGTCTACCAATTTCACCATGGCGGCTAACTTCAAATAATGGGTAACTTAAAAGAATAATAGCTATTATCTCGCGAGTCGTCGAGATTGGTGGGAAAGTCTATAAAATTTAGGAACATTAGAGTCTTCATTAAAATAGACTTCATTTGGTAGTATCGTTGCGATTTTTTTTACAATAAACTCTTGCTGTGCCTAATAGAAAGACTGCTTGAAAGAGTAGGAACTCCTTTTTTTTATAATTAGTTTCTCCCTTAAATTTTGAAAATTCTTTCAATAAAAGGAAAAATTGATAGAATCAAAGTCTTTATGCTCCTATTAATATTAATAACATTAAACCAATGATTTTGGATAAAATGGAAGTGGTAAGTCCTATTGCAAGAATACTCTACTTTTCATAATAGAATTCTCATATTTTATTATGAGAATTCTATTATGAAAAACTCATGGATCATTAATAGCAAAAGAATACTTAGCACACAGTATACCAAAACTTTTATTCTATATATCAGGGGGGTTTGTTCTAGCAATATTCTACCAAGTAATCCAACACATAAAAGTACATTAATTAATTAATCGAAATTATTCATATTTAAGTAATTGGAATAATTTTTTGATAGGTCAATTCAGATTATTCCAAAACCTTATTACTTATTATTTGTTTGTTGTTGTTGCCCCGAAAAACCCTTTGGTTTTGGATGTTCATTCCCGCTGGAAAATGATCTTGATTTTGCTAAAGAATAAGAGTGTACTATGGAAAAATAAGTTTTTTTCTTCCAAATATTTTTACGAATACGCTTTTTTGACAATGAAATACGTTTTTTTGGAACAGCCATTCAAAAAGGAAATTATTTTTTTTTAGTTGTATGTGAAAGACATCTATTGTGGCAAATCAATCCTTCTTTCTTCTTTTTCTTAGTATTTATACTTAGATACTGAAAGATACTGACATTCTGAATTTTTTTCCGTATATATTTTATACTTTGTTTTAATAATATAGAATATATAGAAAGGTTTCCCCTTTAAATCTATTTATAGATATTTCTTTAAATCTATTTATAGCTATTTATATATCAAGTATACTCCATATATAGATATACCGTATGGAAGCCTATCCCCTATATAAGATGGGTGGATAAAAAGAAGGGACAATCCAAATAGTTAATTAAGTTCAGAATGGTATTCCATAATGGAATACCCATCAAAACAAAAAATACGGAGTCTCTTAAACAAGACATTCTTAAACTTAGGTAATTATAGTCATTAGGATTTGAGTTCTATATGAAGTAAGAACTATTTTCTAATTTTTGAGAAACACGGTTTTTCTTTTCATTTCATTGGAATTCAATCAATCAGTTACGAAACAAGAGAGCTGCTTCATCTTTGTTTTAAAGAAATCTAAAAATGAATAGAAAGGAAAAAGATTCCACTTTTTTTTTACTAAATATCCTTTTTTAGGTAATAATTAGGTAACGAAGTTCTTTGATTAACTTTTTGAATTTAACCAATTAAACCCATTTTAAATTTTTGATTATCTCAATGAAATAAATTTTTTTTTTCAAAAATTAAGAATTCCAGTATTTTTTCTTATTCTTTTTATTTATTCCTTCAGAAAGAGATAAGAATTCGTTTGGTGAATCGGAAACAATTTTATTTTATAGAAAAATTTCAAGTAAAAATTTCAACTTCTTTTCTTATGGAACATATATATCAATATGCATGGGTAATCCCTCTTCTCCCACTTCCAGTTATTATGTCAATGGGATTTGGCCTTTTTTTTATTCCGACAGCAACAAAAAATCTTCGTCGCATATGGGCTTTTCCTAGTGTTTTACTCTTAAGTATAGCTATGGTATTCTCAGTTCAACTGTCTATTCAACAAATAAATGGAAGTTCTATCTATCAATATCTATGGTCTTGGACCGTCAATAATGATTTTTCTTTAGAATTTGGATACTTGATTGACCCGCTTACTTCTATTATGTTAATACTAATTACTACTGTAGGAATCCTCGTTCTTATTTATAGTGACGGTTATATGTCTCACGATGAAGGGTATTTGAGATTTTTTGTTTATATAAGTTTTTTCAATACTTCCATGCTAGGATTGGTTACTAGCTCTAATTTGATACAAATTTATTTTTTTTGGGAACTCGTAGGAATGTGTTCCTATTTATTGATAGGCTTTTGGTTTACACGACCAATCGCAGCAAGTGCTTGTCAAAAAGCTTTTGTAACTAATCGTGTAGGGGATTTTGGTCTATTATTAGGAATTTTAGGTTTTTTTTGGATAACGGGTAGTTTAGAGTTCAGGGATTTGTTCAAAATAGCTAATAACTGGATTCCTAATAATGGAATTAATTCTTTACTTACTACTTTGTGTGCTTTTTTATTATTCCTTGGTGCAGTTGCGAAATCCGCACAATTCCCTCTTCACGTATGGTTACCCGATGCTATGGAAGGACCCACTCCCATTTCAGCTCTTATACACGCAGCAACTATGGTTGCTGCGGGTATTTTTCTTCTAGCTCGACTTCTTCCTCTTTTCATATCTCTACCTTTGATAATGAGTTTAATTTCTTTAGTAGGTACAATAACACTCTTCTTAGGAGCTACTTTAGCTCTTGCTCAGAGAGATATTAAAAGAAGCTTAGCTTATTCTACAATGTCTCAATTGGGTTATATGATGTTAGCTCTAGGTATAGGTTCTTATCAAGCTGCTTTATTTCATTTGATCACTCATGCTTATTCAAAAGCTTTATTGTTCTTGGGATCCGGATCAATTATTCATTCAATGGAACCTCTTGTTGGATATTCACCAGATAAAAGTCAGAATATGGTTCTTATGGGTGGTTTAAGAAAATATATTCCAATTACAAGATCCACTTTTTTATGGGGTACTCTTTCTCTTTGTGGTATTCCGCCTCTTGCTTGTTTTTGGTCCAAAGATGAGATCCTTAGTAATAGTTGGTTATATTCGCCCTTTTTTGGAATAATAGCCTCCTTTACTGCAGGATTAACTGCCTTTTATATGTTTCGGATATATTTACTTACATTTGATGGGTATTTGCGCGTTCATTTTCAAAATTATAGTAGCACTAAGGAGGGTCCCTTGTATTCAATATCCTTGTGGGGAAAAAGGATACCCAAAGGAGTGAATAGGGCTTTCATTTTATCAACAACAAAGAATGGGGTTTCTTTTTTTTCACAAAATATACCAAAAATGCAAGGTAATACAACAAATAGGATAGGATGCTTTAGTACGTCCCTTGGGGCTAAAAAAACTTTTGCCTATCCGCATGAAACGGGAAATACTATGTTATTTCCTCTTCTTATATTACTGCTTTTTACTTTGTTCATTGGATTCATAGGAATCTCGTTTGATAATGGAGCGACGGATAATGGAATAGCGGGGTTAACCATATTATCAAAGTGGTTAACTCCCTCAATAAACTTTACCCAGGAAAGTTCTAATTTTTCTATCAATTCATATGAATTTATTACTAATGCAATTTCTTCTGTAAGTCTAGCTATCTTCGGTTTATTCATCGCATATATCTTCTATGGATCCTCTTATTCTTTTTTTCAGAATTTGGATTTACAAAATTCCTTTTACAAGGAAAGTCCTTTTTCGGACTTTTTTGCTAAAGTAAAAAAAAATATATACAGTTGGTCATATAATCGCGGTTATATAGATATTTTCTATACTAGCGTCTTTACCTTCGGTATAAGAGGATTAACCGAACTAACGGAATTTTTTGATAAAGGTGTCATTGATGGAATTACCAATGGAGTAGGTCTTGTTAGTTTTTGTATCGGAGAAGAAATTAAATATGTAGGAGGAGGGCGAATTTCGTCTTATTTATTCTTTTTTTTATGTTATGTATCCATATTTTTATTCTTTTTTCTTTCTTAACTTAAGGAATTTACAAGTCTCTTCCCTTTTCCTATCCCCTTCTACCATCTCTCTATCTCTCTCGTCTCTTAATAGTTCGGTTTTCCGCGATTTTTTCCATTCCTCTGTGTAAATAGCCTAATATGGGTTCACAATCAATAACATCTTCACCATCGAGAGTAACGATTAGTCGAAGAACACCATGCATTGATGGGTGTTGAGGGCCCATATTGACTATCATGAGATCTTTTCTTGTAAGCGGTAGACTCATATCCTTTCTTCCTTAATTCATTATTCCATCAAAATGGATTATTCCATGAATTCCTCAAAATGAGGCTCATCAAAATGCAAAATCTAAGACTACTATAAGACTACTAATAAAATAAGAAAAAAATTCGAACGATTAAATTACTGCTCCCGAATATTCAACTGACCGATTAATTTCTTATAACGTACTCTATTTTTCTTTGCCAAATAAGCTAGCAAACGTCGACGTTTTCCCAAAAGTATTCGTAGACCTCTTTCGGATGAAAAATCTTTTTTGTGTAATTCCAAATGTGAAGCAAGTCTCCGTATCTTATTGGTGAAACTAAATACTTGAAATTCAACAGAACCCCTGTTTTCTTCTTTTTCTTCTTTAACCATAAATCCCAAAATTTTTCTACCTCCTTTCTTTTTCATATATTTTTCTGATCAGGAAAAATCAAAAATTATGTCAGTTATTTTGAAGTTATTCTAATCTCGTACACACAAAAATTTGCAATTATTCATCTACTACTGGAATTTGGATTGATTTTATCAATGCAAATTGGATTTGGATAGAAGAGTAAATTCCTTCGAATATTTTAGATAGAAGAAATGTTTCCTCTATCTAAAATATTCGAAAGAATTTTGCTGATTTTTTTATTACTATATCCAATTTATGGAATTGATACACCATTTAATTTATATCATTTAGCAAAATGAAACACAGCATATGCATCCATCTTTCGGCTTGAGAATTT